AATGTTTTTTTTTATTATATGAAAAATTATGAGAGATGGTTCAATTAACTAATAAATATATAAATATATTATATTATATTATATTATATTATATTATATTTATGTTTATATTTACATTTATATTTATATATATATATATATATAAAATATTTATATAATAAATATATATAAAATACACTAATTTAAGGTGAGAGAAATAATATATAATATATAAATATGTGTTTTATTTAAAAGAGAATATATAGCGTAATCTCCGTATAAATTTTTCTCTATAAATATTATGAAGAAAGAAAAAAGAAAATTTTTAAATGTTTAATAATTTACATTAAATATTTTAATATAAAAAAAAAAAAAAAAAAATTATTTTAAATATATATATATATATAAATATAATTTATTATAGTTAAAAAAATTTATTAAAAATTTATTTTACATATTAATTTTTGTATTTAATATAAATTATTTTAATAATAATTTATAAAAATTAAAGTAGTAATTAATATTAAACACTTTAAGAAATTAAGATTTATTAATATTTAAATTAATAACAAATTTTGTGCCAGCAGTTGCGGTTATACAAAAATTAAATTAAATTATATTAGTTTATTAATAAGTATTTTGATTTTATAATAAAAATTTTAAATTATTAAGTGAAATTTTAATTTAATAAAAATTTATTTTTTAATTATTATTTAATAAATTTTTATAAAAAACTAGGATTAGATACCCTATTATTAAATTTTAAATTAAAATACTAAAATAGTAATTAATTATTTAATGAAACTTAAATAATTTGGCGGTATTTTAGTTCATTTAGAGGAATCTGTTTAATAATTGATATTCCACGAATAAATTTACTTAATTTATAATTTTGTATATCGTTGTTAAAAAAATATTTTTTAGTAAAAATAATATTTTAAAATTTTTAATAAAAATTAAATCAGATCAAGATGCAGATTATAATTAAGAATATAATGGATTACAATAAATTTATTTAAATGGATATTAATTTGTAATAATTAATTAAAGGTGGATTTAAATGTAATTTTATTTAATTTAATAGAATGATTAAAAATTAAAATATGTACATATTGCCCGTCGCTTTCATATATTATATTTATATATATATATATAAATTGAAATAAGTCGTAACAAAGTAGAGGTACTGGAAAGTGTTTCTAGAAAGACAAATTAGAGCTTGATTATAAAGTATTTCATTTACATTGAAAAGATATTAAATTTAATTAATTTGAAGAGGGGTAAATTAATAAGAAATAATTAATAAAAAAAATTTTAAATATATTTATTAAAATGGGGGGTTTTAGTAATATAAATAAAAAAAATAATTATTTTTATAGTTAATTAGTATTGTAAAAGAATTTTGAAATAGTTTAAATAAAAATTTTTATAAAAGTAATTTTAATTTAATGTATCTTGTGTATCAGAGTTTATTAAGAAATTTTTTTGGGGGGAAAATTTCTCGAATTTAAAAGAGATAATTAATTAATAAAGTTATTGTTGCATAAATATTTTAAATAATTGATTGGAAATGAAATGTTAATCGTTTTTAAATATATCTAGTTTTTTTAGAAAAAAATTTAATTTTAAATTATTTAAAAAATAAATTAATTAATTAATTTATTTTTTAAATAATTTTATAATTTAAGGGATAAGCTTTAAATTAAATTTGTATAATTAAAAATTAAAATTATTAAAAATTATATTATTTAAATTATAAAAAAAATTTAATTTATTATAAATAATTTTATTTTGAATAAAATTTAAAATTAATTTATATTTTTATAAAAAAATATTATTGAATAAAATTAATTTTAATTATAATGATAAAATTAGTATATTAAAAATAATTTTATAAAATAAATTTATATAAGTTGTAAAATTTATATTTAAAATTAATTAAAAGGAATTCGGCAAAATTTTATATTCACTTGTTTATCAAAAACATGTCTTTTTGAAATTAATTTAAAGTCTAATCTGCCCACTGATTTTAATTAAAGGGCTGCAGTATTTTGACTGTACAAAGGTAGCATAATCATTAGTCATTTAATTGATGACTTGTATGAAAGATTGGATGAAATATAAACTGTCTTTTAATTATATATAAAATTTAATTTTTTAGTCAAAAAGCTAAAATAACTAAAAAAGACGAGAAGACCCTATAGAGTTTTATATATAAATTAAATAAAGTTATTTATAATAAATATTAAATTTATGAAATATATTTTATTGGGGTGATAGAAAAATAAGAAAAACTTTTTTTAAATATTAACATTTATAAGTGATAAGTTGATCCAATTTTATTGATTATAAGAAAAAATTACCTTAGGGATAACAGCGTAATTTTTTTTTTTAGTTCATATAAGAAAAAAAGTTTGCGACCTCGATGTTGGATTAAGATAAAATTTAAATGTAGAAGTTTAAAATTTTTGATCTGTTCGATCATTAAAATCTTACATGATCTGAGTTCAAACCGGTGTAAGCCAGGTTGGTTTCTATCTTTTTAAAATTAAAATATTTTAGTACGAAAGGATTAAATATTTAAATTAAATTTAAATACTTTGAATATAATTAATATATTAATAAATAATTTATAAATAAAAATTAATTATGAATTTAAAGCTATTTTGGCAGAAAAATGTAATGGTTTTAGAAGTCATAAATATATAATTTGAATTTATATAGATAGTAATGTTTTTAAACGACATTTTTATAGTTATTTTAGGATTATTAATTTTAATAATTGGAGTATTAATTGGGGTTGCTTTCTTAACTTTAATAGAACGAAAAGTTTTAGGTTATATTCAAATTCGTAAAGGTCCTAATAAAGTTGGTTTAATAGGTATTTTACAGCCTTTTTCTGATGCAATTAAGTTATTTACTAAGGAACAAACATATCCTAATTTTTCTAATTATTTATCTTATTATTTTTCTCCTGTTATTAGATTTATTTTATCTTTAATAATTTGAATTTTAATTCCTTATTATTTTAATTTAATTACTTTTAATTTAGGGGTTTTATTTTTTCTTTGTTGTACGAGAATAGGGGTTTATACAGTAATAGTAGCAGGTTGATCTTCTAATTCAAATTATGCTTTATTAGGGGGTTTACGGGCTGTAGCTCAAACTATTTCTTATGAGGTAAGTTTATCATTGATTTTAATTTCTAGAATTTTAATAATTATAGATTTTAATATATTGATTTTTTCAAATTATCAAAATTTAACTTGATTTATATTTATTATATTTCCTTTAAGATTATGTTGAATAAGATCAATATTAGCGGAAACAAATCGTACTCCTTTTGATTTTGCAGAGGGGGAAAGAGAATTAGTTTCAGGGTTTAATATTGAGTATAGAAGAGGAGGATTTGCATTAATTTTTTTAGCAGAATATTCAAGAATTTTATTTATAAGATTTTTATTTGTAGTTGTTTATATAGGGGGATATAGATTAAATTTTTTTTTTTACTTAAAATTAACTTTAATTTTTTTTTTTTTTCTTTGAGTTCGCGGTACTTTACCTCGTTATCGTTATGATAAATTAATATATTTAGCTTGGAAAAGTTATTTACCTGTTTCTTTAAATTTTTTATTATTATTTTTAGGGTTAAAAATTTTTTTTATATAAATTAATTTTTTTTAGTATAAATTAATAGAATATTTATTCTTTCTTAAGTTTTCAAAACAAATGCTTAAAATCAAGCTCATTAATTATTAGAATAATAATTTATCTCAATAAATACTGATTATTGGATTAAAAATAAAGTAAGAAAAATAAAATACTGTTAATAATTGTCCTGTAATAATATAAGGATCTTCAACTGGTCGAGCTCCAATTCAAGTTAATAAAATAATTATAATAATTAAACATCAAAATATAATTTGATTGATTGGGTAAAATTGAATACCTTGAATTTTTTTAAAGAAAGTAAATGGTAAAATAGCTAAAATTAAAATTGATATTACTAATGCAATAACTCCTCCTAATTTATTAGGAATGGATCGTAAAATAGCATAAGCAAATAAAAAGTATCATTCAGGTTGAATATGGACTGGGGTAACTAAAGGATTAGCAGGAATAAAGTTATCTGGATCTCCTAATAAATAAGGATTTGTTAATGTTAAAATTGATAATAAAAATAAAATAATAATAAAACCAATTAAATCTTTAAAAGTAAAAAAAGGATGAAAAGGAATTTTATCTAAATTACTATTTAATCCTAAAGGGTTATTAGATCCTGTTTGATGAAGAAATAATAAATGAATTATTGTTATTATTAAAATAATAAAAGGTAATAAAAAGTGGAAAGTGTAAAATCGTGTTAAAGTAGCATTATCTACTGCAAATCCTCCTCAAATTCAGTTAACTAATATTGATCCTAAATAAGGAATTGCAGATAATAAATTTGTAATTACTGTAGCCCCTCAAAATGATATTTGTCCTCAAGGTAAAACATATCCTATAAATGCTGTAGCTATTAATAGAAATAAAATTAATACCCCTACTATTCAAGTATATTTTAAGTTAAAAGATTCATAATAAATTCCTCGCCCAATATGAAGGTAAATACAAATAAAAAAAAAAGATGCTCCATTAGCATGAAGCGTTCGAATTAATCAACCGTAATTTACATTTCGACAAATGTAGTTTACTCTATAAAAAGCTAATTCAATATTAGCTGTATAATATATTGTTAAAAATAATCCTGTTAAAATTTGAATGATTAAACATAATGCTAATAATGATCCAAAATTTCATCATCTTGAAATATTAGATGGTGATGGTAAATCAATTAATGAATTATTAATAATTTTTAAAATTGGATGGGATTTTCGTAAAAGAATGAATTTATTTGTCATTTTAAGTTTATTAATTGTTGGCTCGTAAAGGTCCATAAAATAAATTAGTAATTTTTACAATAGCTAATAAGGTAATAAATAAGTAAATTACTATTATAATAGTTAGTAAATAAATTTGATTATTGTAAATTTTATTTAAATTAATTTTATTATTATTAAATAATATAAATCTATTAAATTTTTCTATATCGAAATTGAATGAATATAGGTTTATTCATGATAAATTATTAAAAAAAATAATTTTTAAAATACAAATAAAAAAAAAAGATGTGATTATAAAAATTATTATTTTAAAAGATAATTTAAATAATTCATTTGAGGCAATACTTCTTACGTAAATAAATAATACTAATAATCCTCCTAAAAAAGTTAAAAATAAAATATAAGAAAATCAATAAGTTTTAATTAATATTCCTGATAATAAACAAATTATTAAAGTTTGTATTAAAATTATTAATCCTATTGATAAAGGGTTATTTAAAAATAATATAATAATTGATGTGGAAATTAATAAATATATTAAAAATATTTTTGTAATATCAAAGAATAGTTTAATAAAAATAATAATTTTGGAGATTATTGATAAAGAGAATCTTTTTCTTTGAAGTTTTTAAAGTTTTAACTTAACTTAGGTTTACAAGACCAATATTTTTTTTTTAAACTATAAAAACAAATGATAAGTTGAATTATTTGTTTTATTATATATATTGTAGGTAATTTAATTTTTATTTCTAAACATAAACATTTATTAATTGTTTTATTAAGTTTAGAATTTATTGTATTAAGAATTTTTTTTTTTATATTAATTTTTTTAAGTTATATTGATTATGAATTATATATATTAATAGAATTTTTAGTTTTTTCTGTTTGGGAAGGGGCTTTAGGTTTATCAATTTTAGTTTCTATAATTCAAACTCATGGAAATGATTATTTTCAAAGTTTTAATGTTTTATAAATGATAAAGTTTTTTTTTTTTTTAATTTTTATAATTCCTTTATGTTTACTAAAAAATATATTTTGATTGGTTCAAATAATATTATTTATATTAATATTTATATTTATAAATTTAAGTATGACAATTGATTTATATAAAAATATAAGTTATATAATATCTTGTGATATTTTATCTTATGGTTTAATTTTATTAAGAATTTGGATTAGAATTTTAATAATTATAGCTAGTGAAAATTTATTTAAATTAAATTTTTATATTAATTATTTTTTATTTAATGTAATTTTTTTATTATTAATATTATATTTAACTTTTAGAACAATAAATATATTTATATTTTATTTATTTTTTGAAGGTAGATTAATTCCAACATTAATATTAATTATTGGTTGAGGTTATCAGCCAGAGCGTATTCAAGCAGGGATATATTTATTATTTTATACATTATTTGTTTCTCTTCCTTTATTAATAGGAATTTTTTATTTATTTAATGATTTGAATTGTATATTAATTTATTTTTTAAAATTTATTAATTTAAATATATATATATTATATTTTTCTATAATTTTAGCTTTTTTAGTTAAAATACCTATATATTTTGTTCATTTATGATTGCCAAAGGCTCATGTGGAAGCTCCTGTTTCAGGTTCAATAATTTTAGCAGGTATTATATTAAAATTAGGGGGTTATGGGTTGATGCGTTTAATAATTTTTTTACAGGAAATTAATATAAAATTAAATTATATTTGAATTGTTATTAGTTTATTAGGTGGATTTTATATTAGATTAAAATGTTTTTGTCAAGTTGATATTAAGTCTTTAATTGCTTATTCTTCTGTTGCTCATATAAGAATTGTTATTAGAGGATTAATAGTAATAAATTATTGAGGTTTTATTGGTTCTTATATTTTAATAATTGGACATGGGTTATGTTCTTCAGGTATGTTTTGTTTAGCTAATATTAGATATGAACGTTTACATAGTCGAAGATTATATATTAATAAGGGCATAATAAATTTTATACCTTCAATAAGATTATGATGATTTTTATTATTAAGATCTAATATAGCCGCCCCTCCAAGAATAAATTTAATAGGTGAAATTAGTTTAATTAATAGTTTAATAAGATGATCTTGATTAAGAATAATTATATTAATATTAGTTTCTTTTTTTAGAGCTGGTTATAGTTTATATTTATATTCATTTATTCAACATGGAAAATATTATTCTGGGATTTATAGATATTATACGGGAGTATCTCGGGAATATTTAATATTATTTTTACATTGATTTCCCTTAAATATTATAGTATTAAAAATTGATTATAGTATAATTTGATTTTATTTAAATAATTTAAAAAAAATATTGATTTGTGGAGTCAAAAATATGGGTTAATTCATTTTAAATTATTAATAATATAAAATATTCAATTTGTTTTATTCCATTTTTATTTTTATTTATAATAATATTAGTAAATTTTATTTTTATATTATATTTTTCTATAAATAATATAGTAATTTTTTTAGAGTGAGAAATTATTAATTTTAATTCAATAAATATTGTTATATCTATTTTATTAGATTGAATATCTTTATTATTTATAATGTTTGTATTTTTAATTTCTTCTGTGGTTATTTTTTATAGAAAAAGTTATATAAGTTCAGAAATTAATTTAGAACGTTTTATTATTTTAGTTTTATTATTTGTATTTTCAATAATATTATTAATTATTAGACCTAATATTATTAGTATTTTATTAGGATGAGATGGTTTAGGATTAGTTTCTTATTGTCTAGTAATTTATTATCAAAATTTAAAATCTTATAATGCTGGAATATTAACAGCTCTTTCTAATCGAATTGGGGATGTTTTAATTTTAATAGTTATTTCATGAATAATAAATTATGGAAGATGAAATTATATTTTTTATTTAGAATTCATAGATAATGATTTAATTATAAAAATAGTAGGGATATTAATTATTTTAGCGGCTATAACTAAAAGAGCTCAGATTCCTTTTAGATCTTGATTGCCAGCAGCTATAGCTGCTCCTACTCCTGTTTCTGCTCTAGTTCATTCTTCTACTTTAGTTACTGCAGGTGTTTATTTATTAATTCGTTTTAATTTATTATTATTAGATGTTTTTTTTTTAAAATTTTTATTATTATTTTCGGGATTGACTATATTTATAGCAGGAGTTTCAGCTAATTATGAGTTTGATTTGAAAAAAATTATTGCTTTATCAACATTAAGACAATTAGGTTTAATAATAAGTATTTTAAGAATAGGATTACCTGATTTAGCTTTTTTTCATTTATTAACTCATGCAATATTTAAAGCTTTATTATTTATATGTGCTGGTGTTATTATTCATATGATAAATGATATTCAAGATATTCGTTATATAGGTGGAATTAGATTATATATTCCTTTAACTTCTTTATGTATAAATATTTCAAATTTAGCTTTATGTGGAATTCCTTTTTTAGCGGGATTTTATTCTAAAGATTTAATTTTAGAGTTGGTTAGTTTTAGAAATTTAAATTTAATAATTTTTATATTATATTATTTATCAACTGGACTAACAATATTTTATACTTTACGTTTAATAATATATTTAATAATTAATGATTTTAATTTATTAAGAATTTATAATTTATATGATGAAGATTATATTATATTAAAAAGTATATTTACTTTATTATTTATAAGTGTAATTAGAGGAAGATTTTTAAGTTGGGTAATATTTTCTTATCCTTATATGATTTATTTACCATTTAATTTGAAAATAATAGTAATTTATGTTAGAATTTTAGGTGGAATTATAGGTTATTTAGTTAGAAATATGAATATTTATTCTTTAAATAAATTTATTATATTTTATAATTTAAGAAACTTTTTAGGGTTAATATGATTTATGCCTAATTTATCTACTTATGGTTTAAATTATTATTTTTTAAATTATGGTTATAACTTATTTAAAAATATTGATTTAGGTTGAAGAGAATTATATAGTGGTTGAGGGTTAATAAAAATTATAAAAAAATATTCTATTTTTTATAATTTTTATCAAATGAATAATTTTAAGATTTATTTGTTTAGATTTTTTTTATGAATAATAATTAGATTATTAATATTAATATTAAGTATTTATTTAAATAGCTTATAATTAGAGTATAATATTGAAGATATTAAGGAGATAAATTTATCTTTAAATATTTATAAAAAATATATTTTATTTTTACAATGAAAATGTAATGTTTTATATAAACTATATAAATAGAAATATTAATGGAATTTAACCACTAAAAATTAAGTTAGCAGCTTGATTTTAAACTTTATATTTCATATAAAATTTAATTGGAATCTTTATTCAATTTTATCATTAACAGTGATATACCTCTATTTGGTTTCAATTAAATAAATAAGGAGTTGTAAACTCTATCTTTTAAGTCGAAATTAAATGCAAAATTGCTTCTTATTTAAGATAAATTAAATAATTTAATATTTTTTGAATGCAAATCAAATGTTTTTATAAACTATAATCCTATAATAAATTAATATTTAATTGATTTAATTAATTCAATTTAATATATTTTGATTTCATTCATGATAAAGTCCAATTAGTAAAATACAAATAAAAAAAAAACTAATTTTTGTTCAAATAAATAAATTAACTATTTTAAATAAAGGAATAATTGGAAAAATTAATGCAATTTCAACATCAAAAATTAAAAAAATTATTGTAATAAGAAAGAAATGTAATGAAAAAGGAATCCGAGCTGAAGATTTAGGGTCAAATCCACATTCAAATGGGGAATTTTTTTCCCGATCAGAAAATGTTTTTTTTGATAAAATAATTGATAAAAATATAATAATATTAGAAATGATTATAATTATGATAAAGATATTGATTATTAGAATAATTATTTATATTAAAAATTTTAAACTTTTTGATTGGAAGTCAAATATACTAAATATATTATATAAATAGTTAATTACCTCATCAGTAAATAGAAATATAAAGAAATAATCATACTACGTCAACAAAATGTCAATACCAAGCAGCTGCTTCAAATCCAAAATGGTGATTATTAGAAAAATGATTATTTAAGTGTCGAATTAAACAAATTATTAAAAATAATGTTCCAATTATTACATGGAGACCATGGAATCCTGTTGCTATAAAAAAAGTGGACCCATAAATTCTATCTGCAATAGTAAAAGGGGCTTCGATATATTCATAAGCTTGTAGGATAGTAAAATAGATACCTAAAATAACTGTAATAAATAAACTTTGTGTTGTTTGAGTATTATTATTTTCTATTAAAGCATGATGAGCTCAAGTTACAGATACTCCTGAAGTAATTAAAATAATAGTATTTAATAAAGGAATTTGAAAAGGATTAAAAGGAATAATTCCTATAGGAGGTCATAAAGTTCCAATTTCTACATTAGGGGCTAATCTTCTATGGAAAAAAGCTCAGAAAAAAGATAAAAAAAAAAATACTTCTGAAATAATAAATAAAATTATACCTCATCGAAGTCCTTTAGTAACTAATAAAGTATGTTTACCTTGTAAAGTACCTTCTCGACAAATGTCTCGTCATCATTGATATATTGTTAAAATAACAATAATATAACCTAAAATTAATAAATTTATATTAAAATCATGGAATCATTTTACTATGCCTGTAACTAATGTTATTACACCAATAGCTCCAGTTAAAGGTCAAGGACTATAATCTACTAAATGAAATGGATGATTAAAATTTGTTTTCATTAATTAATTAACTTCTCTAGAATATAAAGTTCTTAAAATTGCAATTACATATGATTGAATAATTGCAACTGCCGATTCTAAGATTAATAATAAGATTTGTACAATAATTAAAATTATAATAAAATAAGAAGGTAAATTTGGGCCTGTCCCTCTCAAAAGAGTTATTAATAAATGTCCAGCAATTATGTTAGCAGTTAATCGAACTGCTAAAGTTCCAGGTCGAATAATATTTTTAATTGTTTCAATTAATACTATAAAAGGCATTAAAACTGATGGGGTACCTTGAGGGATTATATGAATAAATATATGTTGTGAATTATTAATTCATCCATAAATTATAAAGCTTAATCATAGGGGTAAAGAAATTGATAATGATAGAGTTAAGTGACTTGTTCTAGTAAAAATATAAGGAAATAGCCCTAAAAAATTATTAAATAAAATAAAAGAAAATATTGAAATAAAAATAAAAGTTGATCCTTGAAAATAATTATTTTTTAAAAGTGTTTTGAATTCATTATGAAGTTTACTTAAAATAAAATTTCATAATAAATAATGACGATTAGGAATTAATCAAAATGAATATGGGATAAATAAAATTCCTAGAATAGTTTTTAATCAATTTAAAGATAAATTAAATAAATTTGTTGAAGGATCAAAGATTGAAAATAAATTACTTATCATTTTCAAATAAAATTTTTATTTTTTTTATTATATAAATTAATATTTTTATTTTTTAATTTAATATTAAAAATATAATAATTTAGAATATTAAATAAAAAAAAAACTAATAAGAAAAATATAAAAGATAATAATCAATTAATTGGTATTATTTGAGGAATAAAAGAATATTAATTATAATAATAATTTAAATTTGACATATTTATGTTATTTTTTAACTAATTCTTTCATTAGAAGTAATTGCTAATTTACTATAAAATGGTTTAAGAGACCAGTACTTGCTTTCAGTCATCTAATGAAGAATAATTATTAATTCAATTAATAAAATTTTTAATTGAAATTCTTTCAATTACAATGGGTATAAAACTATGATTAGCTCCACAAATTTCTGAACATTGGCCATAGAAAATACCTGGACGATTAATAAAAAAATTAGTTTGATTTAATCGTCCTGGATTAGCATCTACTTTTACCCCAAGAGAGGGAACAGTTCAAGAATGAATAACATCAGTAGCTGTAACTATAATTCGAATTTGATTATTTATAGGTAAAATAATTCGATTATCTACATCTAATAAACGAAAATTATTAGGATTTAATTCATTTGAGGGGATTATATATGCATCAAATTCAATATTATTAAAATCTGAATATTCATAACTTCAATATCATTGATGTCCGATTGATTTTAATGTAATTAAAGGATTATTAAGTTCATCTAATAAATAAAGTAATCGTAAGGATGGTAATGCAATAAAAATTAATGTAACAGCTGGTAAGATAGTTCAAATTAATTCAATTATTTGCCCTTCTAATAAAAATCGATTAATAAATTTATTAAATAATAATCTTGATATTAAATATCCTACTAAAATTGTAATTATAATTAAAATAATTAAAGTATGATCATGAAAAAAAATAATTTGTTCTATTAAAGGAGAATTTCCATTTTGAAGATTAAGATTAGATCATGTTGCCATTTCTAAAAAAAGGATAAACCTTTATAAATGGGGTTTAAATCCATTACATATAATCTGCCATATTAGAAATTACTTAAAATAGGTAATTCATTATAAGAATGTTCAGCAGGAGGTAAATTTTGATATCATTCAATAGAAGATGATAAATTTAAGGAAAATAAAGAAATTCGTTGATTAATTATTGATTCTCAAATAATAATTAATATAATTATAACAGCTAATAAAGAAATATAAGATCCTAATGATGAGATAATATTTCATGAAATATAAGAATCAGGGTAATCTGAATATCGTCGAGGCATTCCTGCTAATCCTAAAAAATGTTGAGGAAAAAAAGTTAAATTTACTCCAATAAATATAATGAAAAATTGAATTTTTAATAGGTAAGGATTAAGACATAATCCAGTAAATAGAGGATATCAATGAATAAAACCTCCTATAATAGCAAATACTGCTCCTATAGATAAAACATAATGAAAATGGGCTACTACATAATAAGTATCATGAAGAGTAATATCGATAGAAGAATTAGATAAAATTACACCTGTCAATCCCCCTACTGTAAATAAAAATACAAACCCTAATCTTCATAAAATAGATGGGGAATAATTGATTTGAGTTCCATGGAAAGTTGCTAATCAACTAAAAATTTTAATTCCTGTTGGTACTGCAATAATTATAGTAGCTGAGGTAAAATATGCTCGAGTATCGATATCTATTCCTACTGTAAATATATGATGAGCTCATACAATGAATCCGAGTAATCCAATAGCTAATATAGCATAAATTATTCCTAAACAACCAAAAGTTTCTTTTTTTCCTCTTTCTTGAGAAATAATATGGGAAATTATTCCAAATCCCGGTAAAATTAAAATATAAACTTCTGGGTGTCCAAAAAATCAAAATAAATGTTGGTAAAGAATTGGGTCACCTCCTCCAGCAGGATCAAAAAATGAAGTATTTAAATTACGATCTGTTAATAATATTGTAATAGCACCCGCTAATACTGGTAAAGATAGTAAAAGTAAAAATGCTGTAATTCCTACTGCTCAAATAAATAAAGGTATTTGATCAAAAGATAAATTATTTAATCGTATATTAATAATTGTAGTAATAAAATTAATAGCTCCTAAGATTGATGAAATTCCAGCTAAATGAAGGGAAAAAATAGCTAAATCAACAGAACTACCGCTATGAGCAATATTGGATGAAAGTGGGGGGTAAACTGTTCATCCTGTTCCAGCTCCATTTTCTACAATTCTTCTAGAAATTAATAAAGTTAAAGAAGGGGGTAATAATCAAAAACTTATATTATTTATTCGTGGGAAAGCTATATCAGGAGCTCCTAATATTAAAGGTACTAATCAATTTCCAAATCCTCCAATTATAATAGGTATAACTATAAAAAAAATTATAATAAAAGCATGGGCTGTCACAATAGTATTATAAATTTGATCATCTCCAATTAATGAACCTGGGTTACCCAATTCAGCACGAATTAAAAGACTTAAGGAAGTTCCTACTATTCCTGCTCAAATTCCAAAAATAAAATATAAAGTTCCAATATCTTTATGATTTGTTGAATAAAGTCATTTTCGCAAATAAAATGGCTGAGTTATAAGCGATAAATTGTAAATTTATTAACGAGAATTATCTCTTTTATTAATTAAGTCTTATATTCAATTATGATATAAAATTGCAAATTTTAAGGTGTAAAATTTTTCTAAGGCTTAAAGAATAATTTCTTTATAAATAATTTTGAAGATTATTAGTTTAATTTAACCTAAAACCTTATTATATTATTTATTATAAAAAAAAAAAAGTTCTAAAAATTATTCCAGAAAGAGAAAAAAAAGTTAAAAAATTAATAAATTTAAAATATTTATTTTTAATAAAAATTTTAAATCATTTTATTTTAAAATAATTAAATATAATAGTTGAATAAATAATTCGAATATAAAAAAATAATATAATTAATCTTATTATAATAAAAATAAATGTTATAATATATATATTATTATTAATTAAAAAATTAATAATAATTCATTTAGGAAAAAATCCAATAAAAGGTGGTAATCCACCTAAAGATAAGAAATTAATTAATAAATTGATTTTAATAAAAAAATTTATATTATTGATAAATAATTGATCAATAAAAAATATATTTAATATATAAAAAATAAAACATATTATACTAATTATAAAAGAATATATTATTAAGTAAAATATTCATAAATTTTCTCTAATTATAATAGCTGTTAATATTCAACCTAAATTATTGATTGAAGAAAAAGCTATTAATTTACGTAAAGAAGTTTGATTTAATCCACCAATAGCTCCAATAATAATATTTCTAATAATAATAATAATAATAAAATTTTTATTTATACAATAAGATAATATAATAATAGGTGAAATTTTTTGTCAAGTTATTAAAATAAAATTATTAAATCAAGATAAACCTTCAACAATATTGGGGAATCAGAAATGAAAGGGTGCAGATCCTATTTTTATTAATATTGTTGAATTAATTATAATTATAATTAAATTATTTATTTCAAAATTTTTTATTAAGATTATTTTTATAATAATTGAAAATAAAAAATTAATAGAGGCAATTGATTGAGTTAAAAAATATTTTAAAGAAGCTTCTGTTGATATTATATTATTTCTATTTGAGATTAAGGGGATAAATCTCAAAAGATTAATTTCTAATCCAATTCAGCATCCGAATCAAGAATTAGAAGAAATCGCAATTAAAGTTCTAAAGAATAATATGAATAAAAAAAATAGTTTATTTGAGTTAATTAAATTTAAAATTAAAAATAGATAATAATATCTGAATAAATTATAAATTTATTGTAAATTAAACTATATTTTAGTGTAAGATGCACTATAGTTTTTGATACTATAAGATATAGTTTAATTCTATAAAATATAATAAAGGTAATTTATATTACTTAATTTATCCTATCAGAATAATCCTTTAATCAGGCACTTTATTTTTAAAAAAAAGGTATTTCCTTTATATTTGGGGTATGAACCCAAAAGCTTATTTTAGCTTATTTTTAA